TGTGGGAAAGGTTCTTTGAAAAACCATTGGATAACCCCCAAATCATTAGTAAAAACTTTTACTAGATATTTTATCTTTCCGTAGAAATGGATTCGTTCAAGAAGGGCTCCAAAAGATGTTGATCGTAAATAAGAGGATTGGTTGCGGAGAAAAACAAAAAGGGATTCGTATTCACATACATGGAAATTATATAGGAACAAGAATAATCTTTGATTCCTTTTTTTCAAAAAGGAAATGAATTCCTTTTGAGTAATAAGACTATTCCAATTACGATACTCATAAAGAAAGAATCGTAAGAAATGCAAAGAAGAGGCATCTTTCAACCAGTAGCGAAGAGTTTGAACCAATATTTCTAGATGGGCAGGGTAAGGTATTAATATATCTAACACATAATTTAAATGTAAGAATTTGTCCTCTAAAAAAGGAAATATTGAATGAATTGATCGCAAATTATGAGATTTTACTATCTCTTTTCCCTCTAGGGAAGATATTAATAGTAGGGAAAATGGAATTTCCACAATAACTGCAAACCCTTCTGTTATCATTTCCGAATACAATTTTTTTTTGTTCTTATGCCCAAAAATTTCATTTTGGTTCGAATCATTAGCAGAAAGAATCAAATGATTCTGTTGAGACATTCGAGTAATTAAACGCTTTACAATTAGTAAACTGTATTTCTTGTCACCCGAATTTTCCAACAAAATCGATTTATTTAAACCATGATCATATGCAAATGCATAAATATATTCCTGAAAAATAAGTGGATAGAAAAAGTTATGTTGCCAAGACCTATCTAGTTCTATATGTCCTTGGAATTCTTCCATTTCAATTTAGACCGAAAACAAAAGTAAAAATAGAGGGTTTCTTGGGTTATCAAATGATACATAGTGCGATACAGTCAAAACAAAGTATTTTATTATGAAATAATAGATACTTCGGAGATGGGTAAATTCATCAGCGGACTCTCTCTTTTTTTTTCCATCTAATTGGTTTTTATTTTGTTATAAGATAAAAAAAGAAGATGGTTAGAAATCCTTTATTTTTTCAACCCAATCGCTCTTTTGATTTTGGAATAAAGTAGTTTATCAATATACTATTTCTTCTACACATTCATTTCCATCCTCTTATGGAGAACGGATAATTGAATAGTTAGGATTCACTATAAAAAACAAAGTATCTACTCGTGGTAGAATCCTTTCCCACATCAGTCACTAATTTATTTTAACGTCTAATTAGATCGGGAAATCATTCAAATTATGAAGATAAACTCGTTGTTCTTTCTTTCCCCAGAATTTGAACCATAGGGCTCGATCCATTTATTCAATCGACCCAACCTTTAATTCATTTCGTTCCCTTTCAAGAATTCAAATAGAATTTTGTACCAATTTGGTAAGAATGAAATATTCTCCGAAATTTATATTGCTACGACATGCTCTTTTTTCCATTCATTTCCTTTCAGGATCAGTCGTGGTCTTCTAAACTCTACCGATGATGTAGACGAATTCCTTGCTTCATCCAAATATGTAAAAGATTCTAGCCGCACTTAAAAGCCGAGTACTCTACCGTTGAGTTAGCAACCCCAAAAATAGATATGTTATGTAGATACAATCAAAATAAAAAAAAATGGATTGGAATCAAAACTTTGTTTTTATTTCTTGCTAATTCAAAGTTTTCTAATGGATTCCGAACATAAAAGCAAAGAGATCAGATGACAATACGAAAAATTCTTAGATAAAATACATTTCTAGACCAAATATTATCCATTTTTTGGATCCAAATTCTTTATCGCAAAAAAATGAAACGAATCAAAAACCGATTCATTGGGTGGAAGACAGAAATAAACGATTTCATTTTTTTATTTATTTATTTTTACTTCAAAATTGAATTATATTTGTTCAATATACTCTTGTCAATATGAATATTAAAAAAAAATATTTTTGAATTTCTTTTTTAATATTTAAATTTTCTTTAATATTAATAGAATTATTCGAATAGAATATTCTAATATTATAAAGAGAAATACAATATATACAATATCGATTTTGACATTCAAGTAGAAAAAGTGAAATATATAAGAAAATTTTTGTGTTGGATTGGCACTACATAAAAAATCTACAGGAATAGAAAAGGAAAAAAAAGTTCTATCAAACTAGAACCGCATTCTCTTTGTTTTTTATTTCATTAATTGAACTTCGTTTGATTAAGTCGAAATTCTTTAAAAACCTCTGCCCTCTTTAAAATATCATAGACAGTTTCTGTAGGTTGAGCACCTTTTTCAATAAAATCTAAAATGGCAGGAACATTTAAATAAGTTTGATTTTTTATCGGATCATAAAAACCCACTTTCTGCAAATCTCTTCCCTCTCTTCGGGACCGAACATCAATTGCAACGATTCGATAGACGGCTCATTGGGATAGATTCGATCAACAATACCCCCCCTGGAAACGTATAGGAGGTTTTATCCTCGTACGGCTCGAGAAAAATGATTCAAAGTTAGGTATATCTAAATTATACTGACCAATCAAATAAGTCCATAAAATCTAAAAATGAGGTAGACTAAGAATTAAGTTCTTTTCATTTCTTTATTTCCTAAAAAAAAATCATTTGTATACTCATAACTCAAGTTGAATAACTCTCAAATAGCTCAAAAGAAAATCCTTTGGCATTTCATTTATTGAGCGGTCTCAAATACCCTTTTGTCTCATTTAGAATCGATTTGAATTCGGTATTCTGATCCAAATCCAATTGTTGCGACAATTAACAATTAAAAGGGTATTTCCTTGTTCCGGAAATCTTTATCTTTTTTTTTTGAATCATTGGGTTTAGACATTACTTCGTTGATTTTTAATCCTTTCAAAAATGGCAGCAACATGCCTTTTTTGTTATTTCTTTTTATCAAAGAATAGAATCATACGAACGTCGGATTCCCGACGATATATAGAATTTTCATTTTATCGAAAAGGTTTTATCAATTCCAACAAATGATTTTCCTTTGGGATTTGAAACTTGTTTTATTTTGATCCTTTCGATTTCTCTATCAAAGATATACTTACGAAGTTGTTCCAACTTATTAATTGACACTAACCCTAGACCCTTCTCCCTTGAGAAATAGCTCAATACTTTACTACTCGAGCTCCATCATGTACTATTTCCATTACACCTCTCCAAACCAAACGAAATGCGGGTTCGAGTGGAACAGAACAAAGGATGTCGAGTCAAGAGCATCCTTTATTAGAGAATGATGGATATCAGAATCCACAACGGATCATGTCCTTCAAGTCGCACGTTGCTTTCTACCACATCGTTTCAAACGAAGTTTTACCATAACATTCCTCAAATTTGGAACCAGTATGGGGTTGATTCAATTATGGAATCATGAATAGTCATTGGTTCAATCAGGACAATCAATACATGGAAATGGAATATCTCTTAAGTTATTATTAGTAATGTAATGTTAATTTTTTTACAATTTACAATATAAGGTGACATCCCTAAGAAATTTAAATCCATGTTTCTTTTTGAGCTCAACCATTAATTGAATAATAATAAATGAAGAATCAATAAAAAAATCGAAATTTAATAATAGATTGGAAAAATCCAATTTCTTTTCCGGGATGAATAAAAAAAAACGAACTTCTTTCTATATTATTCTATATTATAGATGAATATATAGGGGATGTATATATGATTAACGGAACACTTTTTTTGAATTCCAAAAAAAGTGAAATCTATAACCCCATCTTGCCTAAATCTCCAACAGATTTACTTGTATCCGCGTGTCATTTGAACACGTATCCTCCTTTATTTGAGGAAATGTGAAAAAAAAAGAGAAGATTCCTTTTGGTTAAAATCATTAGCAGAAAGAATCAAATTCTATCCAATATTCAACTTTAGAAACAGAAAAATACAATTTTAAATTACATATGCTCTGGGACGGAAGGATTCGAACCTCCGAATAGCGGGACCAAAACCCGATGCCTTACCACTTGGCCACGCCCCACTTCGATTTCGATTCTACACTAATAAACACTAATATTGTTATTGATTGTTCGTCAATTCCAGCCCAACTGGCTAAAAAATCAATTCGATTCTGTTGTTAGGATTTTGACACGTATAAGTATAGAATTCAAATGAATTTAATGAATTTATTGATCATTCCATAGAATTCCATTAAGATATTGTATGAAAGTAGAATTTCTTCTATTCTCAATCGAGAGTAGAAGGTTTTTTGATTGAGTGAGTAAGTTCAAAAAAAAAAGAAGGATTGTTTTCTTCATTTTTTTCCATGAATAACTCAATCAAAATGCAATAAAAAAAAAGTGTCTGTTATGCTTAATATCTTTAGTTTGATCTGTCTTAATTCTGCCCTTTATTCGAGTAGTTTTTTCTTCGCCAAATTACCTGAGGCCTATGCTTTTTTGAGTCCAATCGTAGATTTTATGCCAGTCATACCTCTATTCTTTTTTCTCTTAGCCTTTGTTTGGCAAGCTGCTGTAAGTTTTCGATGAGATCTTTCATCTTGTCCTAGAAAAATGAATGATTTTTTCGATAAAAATGATTCTAATATTCTAATACTAAATAATTGATAAAATCAGACAAGTCTTACAGTATGAACCCTTGATTAAAACATTCTAATTTTTGAATCAACACAATCCATATCGCCTCGTTTTCCGATTATAACTATTTTTCGTAAATGAAAAAAAACCGTATTTTGATCCTCCATAATATCAACAAGTGGGTATAATAAAATTATTAATAAGTAAGATAATAATAACTTCATTTGTTATTTCTTTTTATTCCAATTACAATTTTTTTTTCGATTTTGAAAAACTATTTCGGTTTTAGACGTCAAATCAAATTCAAATTATAGGATATGTGGTATAAAAATAGAGAATCTATTCTCTTTTTTCCAAAAAAAAATTATCTTGGAGATTGTGTAATGCTTACTCTCAAACTTTTTGTTTACACAGTAGTAATATTCTTTGTTTCTCTCTTCATT